ATCCGTTATAACAAGTCACACACTCATATTCCGGAAATACAGAAAGAAAGAAATTCCACGATCGAACTACCAATAAGAAAATAATATAATGAGATAAAACCCGAAACAACAATGCTTTACTTTGTATTAAAAAGTTAAGAATTCGCGGTTCTCGTGAATCTAATTTAATTCATTGAAATTCCGTCCAATAAAACGGAAGAATTATAAATTTCCAAAATAATAGATAGGAATACTGCAAATAGAGCCATTGCAACACCCATCAAAGGAGTAGTTCCCCACCCAGGAGCTACTTTACCATATTCTGAATTCAATGGTTTTAATAAATCCCCTACAGCAGTTCGTCTTGGTCCAGATCTAGAACTACCCTCAACGGTTTGTGTAGCCATAAATCCTATTTTGTATTCATTGAGATCTGTTGACTTTGTATACCATTCCGTGGTAAATAAACGATTTTATCATAGATCCATTTTGGTCTTGAAATTATATAATAATGGAAACAGCAACCCTAGTCGCCATCTCTATATCTGGTTTACTTGTAAGTTTTACTGGGTACGCCTTATATACTGCTTTTGGGCAACCCTCTCAACAACTAAGAGATCCATTCGAGGAACACGGGGACTAGTTGACGTAATAAGCCTCCCAACATTGGGAGGCTTATTACGTCAATTGATATAATGAAAAATCATTTCATCTTTTTAGTTGGAACTTTAGGTGGTTCTCGAAAAAAGATAGCGAAAAATATTATCCCTAGAGTGGAGACTAAGAGGAATGTATAAACCAATGCTTCCATAAATTCGATCGTGCTTTACAATTATAGCTTCCATACCTATTTATTTATTATTGGGGATTCTCTCACGCATAAAGAAAAAAAGCAAGAGTCAAAGAAAAGGCGAAGATTCCAATCAAGATTTTTCGGTTAACTTATGTCAAATCAGAAAAATAAAGAAAAAAATAACAGAGAAATCTTGTATCAGACTACTTGTCTTCTTGTAGTTGGATCTCCAAGTTTTTGGAATGCTCCAAATTCCACTTGAGCATCCAAATCTGGGTCAATACCAGCAAAAACATCTCTGAACAAGGTTCTAGCACCATGCCAAATGTGCCCGAAGAAGAAAAGCAGAGCAAAAGAAGCATGTCCAAAAGTAAACCAACCCCTCGGACTGCTACGAAAAACCCCATCAGATTTCAAAGTAGCACGATCTAATTCAAAAATTTCACCTAATTGGGCGCGCCTAGCATATTTTTTCACAGTAGCGGGATCGCTATAACTGACTCCATTGAGTTCACCACCATAGAACTCAACAGTTACGCCCACTTGTTCGACGCTATACTTCGATTCTGCCCTTCTAAAAGGAACGTCGGCTCTAACAATTCCGTCTCCGTCTACCAAAACAACCGGAAATGTTTCAAAAAAAGTAGGCATACGACGTACAAAAAGTTCACGCCCTTCTTTATCTCTAAAGATAGGATGTCCTAACCACCCAACGGCTATTCCATCTCCGTTGTCCATTGAGCCCGCTCTGAATAATCCCCCTTTTGCAGGATTATTGCCGATGTAATCATAAAAAGCCAATTTTTCAGGAATTTTAGACCAAGCTTCTGATAAACTTTGATTTTTGGCTAGCCCAGCGCCAACTCTTCTATATATTTCTTGCTGGAAGTATCCCTGATCCCATTGATAACGAGTGGGGCCAAATAATTCGATAGGGGTAGTTGCTGAACCATACCACATAGTTCCAGCAACAACAAAAGCTGCAAAAAAGACAGCAGCGATACTGCTGGAAAGGACGGTTTCAATATTTCCCATACGTAATCCTTTGTATAGACGTTGGGGCGGGCGGACACTAAGATGAAATAGGCCCGCTAATATACCTAAAGTACCTGCTGCAATATGATGAGAGGCTATTCCTCCCGGAACAAAAGGATCAAAACCTTCTACACCCCACGCTGGATTTACAGGTTGTACCTTTCCAGTTAGTCCATAAGGATCGGATACCCATATTCCAGGACCATACAACCCTGTTACATGAAATGCGCCAAAACCAAAGCAAGCTACTCCTGAAAGAAATAAATGAATTCCAAAGATCTTGGGCAAATCCAAAGAAGGTTTTCCTGTACGTTCATCACAAAATATTTCTAAATCCCAATACACCCAATGCCAAATAGCTGCCAAGAAGCACAAGCCAGAAAACACAATATGTGCACCGGCCACGCCTTCGTAACTCCAAATACCCGGATTCGTTATAGTCCCTCCTGTGATACTCCAACCGCCCCATGAATTGGTTATTCCTAAACGAGTCATGAAAGGTATAACGAACATACCTTGTCTCCACATTGGATCAAGAACGGGGTCAGAGGGATCAAAAACTGCTAATTCATATAAAGCCATCGAACCGGCCCAACCAGCAACCAAAGCTGTATGCATTATATGGACAGAAAGCAAACGACCGGGATCGTTCAATACGACGGTATGAACACGATACCAAGGCAAACCCATGTAAATACCCCTTTTTCAACGAAAAATAGACACTATGTAACTTTATTGCATTGGAAAAAACTATGCTATGGACCGAACTGTCTCAGTGAATTATCTCGGAGAAAGTATTAATATTTGTTTTATTCTTGTTTTTTTTTAGTAAAAATGGAACAATTCGGTTCGTAGGAACAAAGATAAGCAGATCTATTCTATATCCGATAAGTACCAATACGCAATGGGGGTTGATCCCATTTTCTATGAACGAATGCATACATATTTGTTAATCATTCAAAAGACCTATTCGTAAGAATATTTTCTTAGTCTATGAATAAAATATGATAAAAGACAATATTATTAAGACAACAAAGACATTGTTACGCTTCCACATCAAAGTGAAATATAGTACTTAATTCTTTTTTCTTTCATTTTATGCCTATTGGTGTTCCAAAAGTGCCTTTTCGAAGTCCTGGAGAGGAAGATGCCTCTTGGGTTGACGTATAGTGCGGCTTGTCAGATATATTGGGTCATATGGGATTTCCCCGTTGTCTCCCCCGATCGAGATATCCTCTGTTTCGCCCAAGAAAGATGGAATTATCCAAAATTTGGAGCGTGAAGTGCAATTAGATGTATTTTGAGGGGTATTAAAATGAATATTATCAATTAAAAGAATTTATGGTTAGCTTGGTTGGACCAATAAAATGAAGTATCCAGGCTCCGTTTAGAAAAAACCCAATTGGTAATATATTTCTGATTATTAATACTTATATCATAGATCATAAAAGATTTTTTTTTATTGAATAATAGAATAATCTCAAACTTTTAATCAAACGAATAATATGATAAATACAATATGATAAGATAAATACGTCGAATATTTGGCAGAAGATATGAAATGAATTGAAAAAGAAGTAAGTCGTAGGAAAAAGGCGTAGTATTAGTAGCATTTGTCCTATATGTGCAAATCAAAATCGGTTTTTTTTACTCGGAGTAGAGCATAAACCTAAAAGAATTGAAAAAGCCCATTCAGGAACAAGAAAATGACATCGTGATTTGGATTAGATCTCGATGAAACAATACATCAATGAGAAGTTAGTTCGATAAGTTTAATGGATTTTTTTTTATAGGGAAAGAGTACAAAACCCATCTTTCTTGAAAAGGGGAAGAAAATCGTTAATAAATTCGAAAATGAAATTAGAAAGGTGTCCCGCTATGAAAAAAAAAGAAAGAGGGCTGGAATCTACACATTGATTCTTTTTTTCGCAATTTTTGTTGAACCGTATGCATCAAAAGGTGCATGTACGGCTCTTAAGGGATACAAATTTTATCCTAATCAACCGACTTTATCGAGAAAGATTACTTTTTTTAGGCCAAGAGGTTGATAGCGAGATCTCGAATCAACTTATTGGTCTTATGGTATATCTCAGTATAGAGAATGATAACAAAGATCTTTATTTGTTTATAAACTCTCCCGGCGGATGGGTAATACCCGGGGTAGCTATTTATGATACTATGCAATTTGTGCAACCTGATGTGCATACAATATGCATGGGATTAGCCGCTTCAATGGGATCTTTTATCCTGGTTGGAGGAGAGATTACCAAACGTCTAGCATTCCCTCACGCTTGGCGCCAATGAGTTTTTTAAGAAAAAAAGACTATGCCTTCGCCATATAAAATATGAATATTAAGTAATAATAGCATGGCACTTCGAATTCGATATGCATTTTTTTTAAACATAGATTATATATCGAAAGAGGAGTATGAAATTAGTATAAAATAAAGGGTATTCCCGATTTTATCCGGGGCCTTTTCAGCGTCACAAACTTTTTTGTTTTCACACTGAAGACTTTTAACAATATTGTTGGTATTGTTATGAAAGAGTACGAAAATCACTTTGGGATTGCTGAATCACAAACGAGATAAATATATAAAAAGCAACGGAGCCATCATAGTATTTTTTAACTGTCCCGAAGGGAAGGATGGTAATTGGATCATTTGCCGATCCGGATCTGAGAAAAAAAACCCTATATCTATATATATATTTTTTTCTCTTTCTTTGATGGAAGGTCAAAGCGAATCCCATTGTGGAGCCGTATGCAATGTGCAAAAGATGCCTATGCCTGTACGGTTGCTCAATTCTATCTTTTTTTAATTCTTTATCTCTTCTCCTCACCTCATCATCCGAGATAGAGGAACCTTTTGTTTATTATATCATCAGGGTAATGATACATCAACCTGCGAGTTCTTTTTATGAGGCACAAACGGGAGAATTTATCCTGGAAGCAGAAGAACTATTGAAACTGCGCGAAAGCATCACAAGGGTTTATGTACAAAGAACAGGCAAACCTTTATGGGTTGTATCCGAAGATATGGAAAGGGATGTTTTTATGTCAGCAACAGAAGCCCAAGCTTATGGAATTGTTGATCTTGTAGCGGTTGACTAAAAATAGCAGTAATCCTGCGCAAATCCGCAACTTGAGATTTTTTACTTATTACGGGTTTAATAATATTCTATTCATCTATTAAATAGAGAACTAATTCATAAGCAGCCGGTTAGGATCGATCTAAACCAGCCCATTCATTATGTATACGATTCAACATGCCAACTATTAAACAACTTATTAGAAACACAAGACAGCCAATCAGAAATGTCACGAAATCCCCTGCTCTTCGGGGATGTCCTCAGCGCCGAGGAACATGTACTAGGGTGTATGTGCGACTCGTTCAGATCCTCGCTGGGACAAACTAAAGGAAACCCATTTTCCAGTATCAATGATCAGTACCAGTGAAGAGGAAAAAATGGAAGGAAAAAGGCCATTCACTATCTAAAAAAAAGATCTATTATATCCTTCTATTGTATTGTGTTGAAATTTATGGTTTCCATTGGTGCAAATCCAATCATTTCCATTTTGAATTGAAGATGAAAAAAAAATTCCTCATTGGTAACAAATGGTTATCCATTAAGCGAGGGAAATCCTATTTTCAAAGCCGAAATCTTATGTCTCTACTCTTGCAAAAACGGACTAAGAGGGTCAGCTACCCAGCTAATCTTCATAATTAAATATCGTTACTGTATAGGTAGATCTCGTTGTGAAAGACCTATGACTAGATAATTCATGGGTAGAGCCAAAGAATGTGAACTGTACAAGTTACCAATAGCATTGATTAAATGAAGTAAGGGGCTCCGGTGTATAGAGAGGACCTCACCGTTTAAGACGTAACCATAGAAACGATGGAACCCACTCTTTCTTTATTCATTTCTATTTATTACTTTTTTATGTTTTTTGATACCTAGTATCAATACAATTTCTTAGTTCGAGGTGAAATACCTATAAAAAAAGACAAATTGTGGTCGGGAAGGTTATAGTAGCAAAAGCCATTGGAATTTATATTTTATACATTGGAAGAATCCGTTTTGTTATTAATAGGAAAGAGGAAAAGAATAACTGAAAGAAAAGAAATCAATTAGTTATTCATTAAAATTCATTTAATCAATGACCAGAATTAGACGAGGATATATAGCTCGGAGACGTAGAGCAAAAGTTCGTTTATTTGCATCAAGCTTTCGGGGGGCTCATTCAAGACTTACTCGAACAATTATTCAACAGAAAATAAGAGCTTTGGTTTCGTCTCATCGAGATAGAGATAGGCAAAAGAGAGATTTTCGTCGTTTGTGGATCACTCGAATAAATGCAGTAATTCGCGAGAATGGGGTATGCTATAGTTATAGCAGATTAATACACAATCTGTACAAGAGACAGTTGCTTCTGAATCGCAAAATACTTGCACAAATAGCTATATTAAATAGGAATTGTCTTTTTATGATTTCCAATGAAATCATAAAATAAGTAAATTGTAAGGAATCCGACACAATATTTTAAATGGAGTTTCGCTGGAGAATGAACTCCGGGAAGGTAGAGTAGAAATTAATATGAAAAAAAGAATATGATAAATTCGCTCAAAATAAAATGAGTGAACACGCCGAATAGTCAATAACAACAAATAAATTTCTTCTTCCCCATTCTTGTTTTTTTCTTACAATACGACAATCCAATCTGGATCCTAGAATTTTTCGAACAAAACATCAATCTGTGTTTGAGTTCAAATTGGAATTTTGATTCAATTGAAGAGTAAGCTTTTTTTTTTATTTATTTCTGGTTCTAAGACCAATAGTTCTGACGGTCGACTCGCCTCTTTCAAATTGTTTCTCATTATTAAGAAAAGGTAACAAAGATAAAATACGAGCTTGTTTTATAGCAATAGTAATTAATCTTTGTTGTTTTAAGGTCAATCTATTTACCCGTCTAGATAATATTTTTCCTTGTTCACTAATAAATCGACTAATTAAACTCATGTTTCTATAATCAATTCGATCCCCCGATTGGATCGGGGGCAAACGCCTACGAAAAGATCGCTTGGATTTAAGAAAGAATCGCTTGGATTTATCCATGGTTTGTTTATTCCTTATCCCGAAAACCCTATTTCAATCTCATCAAAAACGATTTAGGATTAAAAAAGATGATTTGATTTGGTTTTTTTTATATTTATTTCTTTTTTATATTAATATTTTAATTGAAGTTCTATTTTTAAGTTCTATTATAGATTTAAGAGATACATATATATCTAGTTCTATACCTAATATGGTATTTCTAAATAAGGTATTTCCATATAATAATATAGTATATAGTATATAGAATATGTCCCTTTTCATGTTCCCTGAAAAAGTGACACACAGACACCTTGATTCGATCTATTTCTTTATCTCCCCGTGAATCGTATGTTTGTAACAATAGGGACAGAATTTTCTCAATTCTAATCGACTAGGAGTATTGTGGCGATTCTTTTGAGTAATATATCTGGAAATACCCGTTGATTCTTTATTAACACCCTTTCGAACACAACTAGTACATTCTAAAATAACCGTTACGCGGACTTCTTTACCCTTGGCCATGAACCCCCTTTCTTTAAGTTTTTGATGAGTTTTTGATTCAACCAACTCTTCGATTTTCCGATTTAAAGGGAAAAAGGAAGGAAAAAAAAATACAAAATAAATAGAAGTTGCTAACTCGAAATTTTGAAAGATTATTTCGTTGCAATCACAACCCAATATAAATAATAAGTAATAGTAAATAAATATTACTATTAATTCAAATAATGATTTCGAACTCTATTCAGTTCTATTTAGAATAGAATTCTATTCTAAGTCGAAGTATAGTATTTCATTTTACTATCTTGTATGATATTCTTGTCTTAGACACATTTCGATTTCCGTTTTCACTAGATTATTTATCAATTGAATTGAAGAACCCGAATTTCGACGAGGTTGAATCTACTTTTTTATTTCTCTTTCCTCTTTTCTTTATTCTACTTATCTTCTTTATTTTACTTAATTGTAAGTAATTCGATTTTATCTAAAAGAAAAGAGGGGGAGGGATTAGTCACAGATCTTTTGATTCTCTCTCTAATCTTCTTCACCCCTTCCCATGTCAATAACTAGAATGAAAAAAAAGGGAATGTCAACGCATCCGGGAATAATCGATTGATCTCTATCAATAGACCTGCTAAAGCCCCGAACCATAGAGTACTTAGTACCGGTGCCACGGAAAGATATGTTTTTAGATCTCGCATTTCAAATCCTCCTTCTTTATTCTTTTTTGTAATGTATAATGTTAATTTAATACATATATGATCAGCTGTATATGTAAGTAGTTAAGGACCGCTTGTATTTGTACACGGAATTCCTAATTCCAATTGAAATGTACACCGATTCGGTAGATAAGATTTTCCCTCTCTGAAAACCGAAAAATACATCCCTTTTTATCTGAGCATTCCAAAAAAACCTTCATTTTTTAGTTTTTTTTACGATGGGTTTCATATTCATATATTTCATAATATATATTAGTAAGATATTCTTAGATATATATTATCTAAGAATAAAGATTAGATAATATCTATTAGAATATATTAGATATATAAACCTTCTACTATTATTATATCTTATATGAGACAAAAAAAAAAGAAGAAATTGCAAGATAACTTGTATGTATATCAATGGATATAAAAAAATGAGGATTTGGAAAACAAGACAAGGATTCTCTACAATGACACTGTAGACCAATTGATAGGGATGTAGCGCAGCTTGGTAGCGCGTTTGTTTTGGGTACAAAATGTCACGGGTTCAAATCCTGTCATCCCTACCTATTACTTCTCCTCTGAGCAGTAATGAAATCGATTAAAATCGTGCATACATAATCTTTTTTTATAGTATATCATACTATATGCATACAAGACGTATTGGGGTTACAAAACAAAATACTCTTCCTTCTAGTCTTATCTATTGTGATAAGAAAGCGCTCTTAGTTCAGTTCGGTAGAACGTGGGTCTCCAAAACCCGATGTCGTAGGTTCAAATCCTACAGAGCGTGATTCGGGTCTTGGTTACTTGGTTAGGTTAAGCCGAAAATTACACTCAACAAATGGAACAGGAATCTGAATTTGACCTCCCGTGAATTAAAGAAAAGAGGAGGTCAATCAAAAAAAAGATGTTAATTAATCAAAAGTCCAACTGATCGCCACGTCTGTATTGTAAATATGCAGTTACAAATAATCCAGCTAAAGTAATAGGAATTAGACCTAAGACAATTCCAAATAGAAAAACTTCAATCATTTCAATTTGTTTGAAAGGGAAAAAGGAGAGGTAATATCTATCCCTAAATATTAATCCGGATTTTCCATCAATCTCAATGACCACTAATTCGAAATTGATGCGGTAAGGAACTATAGAATATATGAATACTTACAAAAAGATTTCTTTTTATGAGTTGTATTCATGCAATTAATTTCAAATAAGTCGTATCTTGGTCAGACCAATAAATAGAGCTGAGGTTATAGTTAAAGCCGCTAGTAGAAAACCGAAAAAACTAGTTATAGTAAGCATGAAGATGAAGGGGCTAAATGAAATATGTTCTTTTTATACATATGCTTATAAAGCACTTTCCTAAGTTTCAAGTTTTGAAAGATACTAAGAAAAAATACCAATTGAAATGAAAGAATAAGTTCACGTGACAGTTGTTAACTCATCAATCATTATAGACAGTATTAACAAAAGGAGAGAAGGAGCGGGGTAAAAAAAGAAATCAATTAATCATTTGTAACATCTACCCATCCCGTGATTCCGAATCGCGGGATTCATTAGACAACTCTTGAGTAAACTAATATTCAAATATAAAATAATAATAAGTAAGAAAGACGTCATGTAACTTCATTCAAAAAATGAAACTTTCTTTGAATTCATATGGAACAAAATTCGAAAATCATTTCTATTTTAATCTTTTTTTTTTAATCGTATCGATTAGATTTTATTTTAGAATAAAAAGTGACCTTATAATACCTCTCGTTTGAGATACTATATGAATGAACCTACTATTTCATTTGATGCGTAAAACTGAAAACAAATCAAATAAAGTAAATGTAAATAAAGGAAAAGGTATTGCAGGATCAGATCAATTACGAAAATAAAATCTTTA